ACGATTCGATAGACGGCTCATTGGGATAGATATAGATGAACAATACCCCCCCTGGAACCGTATAGGAAGTTTTCTCCTCGTACGGCTCGGGAAAAATGATTTAATTCGAAGTTTTGTCTATGTATCAAATTCCAATAAAATATATTAAATAACAACCGGTCCTATAAATCAATTAGACTACGATTCCAATCTTTTTTCTTCCTGAAAAATGAAAAAGAAACCGCTTATACTCATAACTCAAGTCGGATAACTCTCAAATAGTTCAAAGGATAATCTAATCTTTAGTGAATTTCATTTATTGAGTAGTCTTTACTCCCTTTCGTTTATCTCGGTTAAACTATTTCAAATTCTATTTGGATTCTTTAGTTGGATCCAGTTATTGAGACTATCGAGAGAATTAACAACTAATAAAAGGGTGTTTCCTTGTTTTTAAACCCTTTAATTCCTATTTTTAATCATTGGGTTTAGACATGACTTCGGTGTTTCTTAATCTTTTCAAAATGGCAGCAACATACCTTTTTTTTATTTCTTTCGATCAAAGAATCCTATGGACACTTGATTCTAGTATGATACACGTACGTTGAATCAAAAATTTGTATCAATTTCAACAAGTTTTGTTTTTGAATTGGAAACTTGCTAAAATTGGATCCTTTCGATTTTCCATATATTTACGAAGTTGTTCCAGTTGATTGGCATTAACCCTAGATCCTTGCCCCTGAGAAATGAATTAATACTTTCGGTTCGAGCTCCATCATGGACTATTTACAACCCGACAAAAAACGAAGGGTTCAAGTATAACAGAACAAACAATGTCGAGCCAAGAGCACCTCATTTCTAGACAAATCTAAAATGGTGGATGTAAAAATCCACAACGGGTCGTGTCCTTCAAGTCGCACGTTGCTTTCTACCACATCGTTTCAAACGAAGTTTTACCATAACATTCCTCTAATTTGGAACGGGTATGAAATTGATTCAATTATGGAATCATGAATAGTCATTGGTTCAGCTGTCCATAGACATCGCAATCTACACTTTTTCTTCTATATATAGATATATGATAGATGAAACAATATTTTTCGGAAAAAATCTTAGCAAAACAACATTTTTAACATATTTAACAGACTAATCAAATATATAGAAAAAAGAAATCTATTCTATAATTCTATAATACATATATATATAATATATGTTATATGTAAATAATATATATATATAATAAGTTTTTGAATCTCCATCTCCAAGTGACTTAATAAGATAAATTAAACGATTTCCCACTTTTTCAAAGATTCCACATACAGGGAATCATTAAAAAGATTTTTTTTTAATCTTTCTAAATTAAATTAACTATGTTTAAGGTTTAAGTTTAATTAAAATAGTTATTTAATTAATTTTATTGGGTTGGGTTTGAAAAAAATTGGACAATAAGCATCGCCTTTGATCTTTATAGGAAGATCGGTCTTTCTTTTTGAATTGACTCATCACTAATCTAATTTCAAATCAAATAAAAATTTGAATTTGAAATAGATCAAAGAAACGAAGAAAGAAATAAGAACAAAGAAGTCCTTTTTTTTCATGAGATGTATAAAAAAATGAAAATAATGTAAGTTAATATTTTCATTTTGATTCTTTTAATCAGATTACGAAAAAAATAGATAAGGGTTCTCCTATCTATCAGATAGACTGAACTGTTGTCACTGTTTGTTATAGATGTTTTATATCTATCTATAACTAGAGTATATATAGTTATATACAATATAAGACTTGATAATTTGTTAATGAAATTCGAACAGACACAGACGTTTAAAGTAATATAGATTAACTGCTATCCCCCCACTTCCTTTTTAGATTTTATATTATGTATAGGGTTTATATGGGAATAATGGAGAAATGGATCCGTTCTGGGACGGAAGGATTCGAACCTCCGAATAGCGAGACCAAAACCCGCTGCCTTACCACTTGGCCACGCCCCATTTCAATTTCTAATCTACACAAAGAAACAATAATATTGTTATTGGTTGTTTGTCAACTCCAGCCTAAATAAATATCTCGATAAATTCCATATCTATAAGATATAGATCTTCTATAGAATAATAGAATAGGCCGGTACTAAAATTTTGATACATATAGATACAGAATTCGACTTAATTTATTGATCATTACATAGAATTCAATTAAGATATTGTATGAAAGTATGGTTTCTTCTATTCTCCTTTGAGAATTGGAGGATTTTTGGTTGGGTGGATTCAAAGAAAAAGAAGGATTTTTTGTCTACCTTATTTACTTTACTTCTTTTTCCTTATATCAAAGATGCAACCAAAATGCAATTATCTCCAAGAACAAAATGTCTGTTATGCTTAATATCGTTAGTTTGATCTGTATTTGTATTAATTCGTCCCTTTATTCGAGTAGTTTTTTCTTTGGCAAATTGCCCGAAGCCTATGCTTTTTTGAATCCAATCGTAGATGTTATGCCAGTCATACCTTTGTTTTTTTTTCTCTTA